ATCAATGTGGATTGCCCCGCGAAATAGCAATAGAGCTCTTTCAGACATTTCTTATTCGTGGCTTAATTCGAAAACATTTTGCTTCAAACATAGGCGTTGCTAAGAGTAAAATACGGGAAAAAGAACCCATTGTATGGGAAATACTTCAAGAAGTTATGGGGGGGCATCCCGTATTGCTGAATAGAGCGCCTACTTTGCATAGATTGGGCATACAGGCATTCCAACCCATTTTAGTGGAAGGGCGTGCTATTTGTTTACACCCATTAGTGTGTAAGGGATTCAATGCAGACTTTGATGGAGATCAAATGGCTGTTCATGTGCCTTTATCTTTGGAGGCTCAAGCAGAAGCCCGTTTACTTATGTTTTCTCATACGAACCTCTTGTCTCCGGCTATTGGGGATCCCATTTCCGTACCAACGCAAGATATGCTTATTGGACTTTACGTATTAACGAGCGGAAATCGTCGAGGTATTTGTGCAAACAGGTATAATCCGTGTAATTACACAAATTCTCAAAATGAAAAAATTCGCGATAATAACTATAAGTATATGAAAAAAAAAGAACCTTTTTTTTGTAATTCCTATGATGCAATTGGAGCTTATCGACAGAAAAGAATAAATTTTGATAGTCCTTTTTGGCTCCGGTGGCGAATAGATCAATGCATTATGTCTTCAAGAGAAGTTCCTATCGAAGTTCACTATGAATCCTTGGGTACCTATTATGAGATTTATGGGCATTATTTAGTAATAAGAAGTATAACAAAAGAAATTCGTTGTATATATATTCGAACCACTGTTGGTCATATTTCTTTTTATCGAGAAATCGAAGAGGCTATACAAGGTTTTTGTCGGGCCTATTCATATGGTATCTAATCATATAGATGGTTGGTGTTGGTATCTAATCTAGGTAAATTTCTGATACTGGTTTAAATTCAGGTCTTCTCGATTCAACTAGGATCTTTGAAATACGTGAATAAAGATAAAGAAAAGGAAGTTTTCCAATCATTCACTCGAATCCATTGTCGAACCGAATGCCACTTAGTGGAATATGGAGGTACTTATGGCAGAACGGGCCAATCTAGTCTTTCACAATAACGTGATAGGTGGAACTGCCATTAAACGACTTATTAGCAGATTAATAGATCATTTCGGAATGGCATATACATCACACATCCTGGATCAAGTAAAGACTCTAGGGTTCCGTCAAGCTACTGCTACATCTATTTCATTAGGAATTGATGATCTTTTAACAATACCTTCTAAAGGATGGCTAGTCCAAGATGCTGAACAACAAAGTTTGAGTTTGGAAAAACATAACCATTATGGGAATGTCCATGCGGTAGAAAAATTACGCCAATCCATTGAAATATGGTATGCTACAAGCGAATATTTGCGAAAAGAAATGAATCCTAATTTTAGGATGACTGACCCTCTCAATCCAGTCCATATAATGTCTTTTTCAGGAGCTCGAGGAAATGCATCTCAAGTGCACCAATTAGTAGGAATGAGGGGATTAATGTCAGATCCACAAGGACAAATGATTGAGTTACCCATTCAAAGCAATTTACGCGAAGGGCTGTCTTTAACAGAATATATCATTTCTTGCTACGGAGCCCGCAAAGGGGTTGTCGATACTGCTGTACGAACATCAGATGCTGGATATCTTACACGTAGACTTGTTGAAGTGGTTCAACACATTGTTGTACGTCGAACAGATTGCGGTACCATTCGAGGGATTTCTGTGAATACCCGAAATGGAATGATGCCAGAAAGAATTTTGATACAAACATTAATTGGTCGTGTATTAGCAGACGATATATATATAGGTTCACGATGCATTGTCGTTCGAAATCAAGATATTGGAATTGGACTTATCAATCGATTCATAACCTTTAAAACACAACCAATATTTATTCGAACCCCCTTTACCTGTAGGAATACGTCTTGGATCTGCCGATTGTGTTATGGCCGGAGTCCAATTCATGGGGACCTGGTAGAATTGGGAGAAGCTGTCGGTATTATAGCAGGTCAATCTATTGGAGAACCGGGCACTCAACTCACATTAAGAACTTTTCATACTGGTGGAGTATTTACAGGGGGTACTGCAGAATATGTGCGAGCCCCCTCGAATGGAAAAATAAAATTTAACGAGGATTTAGTTTACCCTACACGCACACGTCATGGATATCCTGCTTTTCTATGTAATATAGACTTGTATATAACTATTGAAAGTGACGATATTATACATAACGTGATTATTCCACCAAAAAGTTTTCTATTAGTTCAAAATGATCAATATGTCAAATCAGAACAAGTGATTGCTGAGATCCGCGCGGGAACATCTACTTTGAATTTGAAAGAAAAGGTTCGAAAACATATTTATTCTGACTCCGAAGGGGAAATGCATTGGAGTACCGATGTATACCATGCATCCGAATTTATGTATAGTAATGTACATATCTTACCAAAAACAAGTCATTTATGGATATTATCAGGAAAGTCGTGGAGGTCTGATGCAATCCATTTTTTACTTCGCAAGGATCAAGATCAAATTCACAGTAATTCTCTTTCTACCACAAAAACAAATATTTCTAATCTTTCAGTAAGTAATGATGAAGTAAAAAATAAATTATTTAATTTCAATACTTTTGGTACAAAAGAAAGGAGGATTACCAATTATTCAATATTTAATCAAATCCTATGTATGGATCATCGTCATTTGATGTATCCTGCTATTTTTCACGATACTTTTTCTTTTTTGGCAAAAAGGCGAAGAAATAGATTTCTTATTCCATTTTCATTCCAATCGATTCAAGAACGAAAGAACGAACTAACACCCCCTTCTGGTGTCTCGATTGAAATACCTATCCATGGTGTTTTTCATAGAAATAGTATTTTTGCTTATTTCGATGATCCTCAATACAGAAGACAGAGTTCAGGAATTACTAAATATAGAACTATAGGAATTCAGTCCGTTTTTCAAAAAGAAGATTTAATTGAATATCGAGGAATCAAAGAATTAAAGCCAAAAAATCAAATCAAAGTAGATCAATTTTTTTTTATTCCCGAAGAAGTGCATATTTTACCCGAATCTTCTTCTATAATGGTACGAAATAATAGTCTCGTTGGAATAGGAACACCAATCACTTTAAATATAAGAAGTCGAGTAAGAGGATTGGTCCGATTGGAAAAGAAAAAAAAAAAAATGGAATTAAAAATATTTTCTGGAAATATCCATTTTCCCGGAGAGATGGATAAGATATCCCGACCCAGTGCCATGTTGATACCACCCAGAACGGTAAAAAAAAAAAAGAAGGAATCAAAAAAACTGAACAAATGGACCTATGTCCAATGGATCACAACTACCAAGAAAAAGTATTTTGTTTTGGTTAGACCTGTAATTCTATATGAAATACCAGACAGTATCAATTTTGTAAAACTTTTTCCTCAAGATCTGTTCCAGGAAAAGTATAATCTGGAACTTAAAGTTATCAATTATATTCTTTATGGAAATGCAAAAGCCATTCGGGGAATTTCCGACACAAGGATTCAATTAGTTCGGACTTGTTTAGTCTTGAATTGGGCTCAAGACAAAAGAAGTTCTTCCATTGAAGAGGCCCTCGCTTCCTTTGTTGAAGTAAGTACAAATGGTTTGATTGAGTACTTCCTAAGAATTGACTTAGTGAAATCTCAGACTTCATATATCCGAAAAAGGAATGAGCCATCTGGTTTAGGGTTGATCTCGGATCGGATCAATCCCTTTTTATCTATGAATTCCAAGACAAAAATTCAACAATCACTTAGCCAAAATCACGGAACTATTCGTATGTTATTGAATAGAAATAAGGAATGCCGATCTTTGATAATTTTGTCATCATCTAATTGTTTTCAAATGAAACCTTTCAACAACGTAAAAGATCCTAATTGGATAAAAAAGGATCCTCTAATTGCAATTAAGAATTCGTTAGGCCCTGTAGGAATAGCCCTTCAAATTGCAAATTTTTATTCATTTTCTCGTTTAATAACTCATAATCAGATCTCAATAACTAAAAATTTGCAACTTGACAAGTTAAAGGAAACCTTTCAAGTAATTAAATATTATTTAATGGACGAAAACGAGACAATTTTTAAACCCGATCTATACAGTAACATCGTTTTAAATCCATTCCATTTGAATTGGTATTTTCTCCATCATAATTTTTGTGAAAAAACTTTGACAATAATTAGTCTTGGACAATTTATTTGTGAAAATATATGTATAGCTCAAACGAAAAATGGACCACATTTAAAACTAAAATCGGGTCAAGTTCTAACTGTTGAAAAGGATTCTGTAATAATAAGATCGGCTAAGCCTTATTTGGCGACTCCTGGAGCAACCATTCATGGCCATTATGGAGAAATCCTTTATGAAGGGGATATCTTAGTTACATTTATATATGAAAAATCGAGATCCGGTGATATAACACAAGGTCTTCCAAAAGTGGAACAGATATTAGAAATACGTTCGATTGATTCAATCTCGATGAATCTAGAAAAAAGAATTGATGCTTGGAACGAATGTATAACAAGAATTCTCGGCATTCCCTGGAGATTCTTGATTGGTGCTGAGCTAACTATAGCGCAAAGTCGTATTTCTTTAGTTAATAAAATCCAAAAGGTTTATAGATCCCAGGGAGTACACATCCATAATCGACATATAGAAATTATTGTGCGTCAAATAACATCCAAAGTATTGGTTTCAGAAGATGGAATGTCTAATGTATTTTTACCGGGCGAACTTATTGGATTATTGCGAGCCGAACGAACGGGGCGTGCCTTGGAAGAAGCAGTTTGTTACCGAGCTTTATTATTGGGAATAACAAAAACATCTCTGAATACTCAAAGTTTCATATCCGAAGCGAGTTTTCAAGAAACTGCTAGAGTTTTAGCAAAAGCCGCTCTTCGGGGTCGTATCGATTGGTTGAAAGGTCTTAAAGAGAATGTTGTTTTAGGGGGAATGATCCCCGTTGGTACCGGGTTCAAAAGAATAATGCACCGTTCGCGGTCAGGGCAACAGAACAAGATTACCTTGGAAAAAAAAAAGAATTTATTCGAAGTAGAAATTAGAAATCTTTTGTTCCATCACAGAAAATTATTTGATTTTTTTCATTTCAATTTCAAAGAATTTATGTGATACATTTGAAATCTAGGATTTAATGCTTCCTACCTTTAAAATTAAAAGCAGTCATTTGATTTCTTAATAAAGTAAGTATAATAAATAGAAAAAATGAATGGCTTGATTATATATTAACAGACAATCTTCAATAAAAGAGAAGGTTCCATCGGAACAATTATTTATTTCTATTTCAGGATACCAGGTCTCTTTTTTTTTTTTCAATTTTTTTTTTTAAAAATGTGGGGATAAATGACAAAAAGATATTGGAACATAACTTTTGAAGAGATGATGGAAGCAGGAGTTCATTTTGGCCACGATACCAGGAAATGGAATCCTCGAATGGCACCTTATATATCCACAAAGCATAAGGGTATTCATATTATAAATCTTACTCAAACTGCTCGTTTTTTATCAGAAGCTTGTGATTTGGTTTTTGATGCAGCAAGCAGAGGAAAACAATTCTTAATTGTTGGTACAAAAAAAAAAGCAGCCGATTTAGTAAAAAGGGCTGCAATAAGAGCTCGATGTCATTATGTTAATACAAAATGGCTCGGCGGTATGTTAACGAATTGGTATACCACAGAAACAAGACTTCGTAAGTTCAGGGACTTGAGAACGGAGCAAAAGACGGGTAAACTCAACTCTCTTCCAAAAAGAGATGCCGCTACGTTGAAGAGACAATTATCTCATTTGGAAAAATATCTGGGCGGCATAAAATATATGACGGGGTTACCCGATCTTGTAATAATCGTTGATCAGCAAGAAGACTATACGGCTCTTAGAGAATGTATAACTTTGGGAATTCCAACAATTTGTTTAAGCGATACAAACAGTGACCCCGATCTCGCAGATATTTCGATTCCAGCTAATGATGATGCTATAGCTTCAATCCGATTTATTCTGAACAAATTAGTATTTGCAATTGGTGAGGGTCGTTCTAGCTATATACAAAATTTTTGATTAATAATAAGATAGATTAATAATAAGATAAATAAAGAAATTTTTAGAATTGGTGTGGTGAGGGAATTCATCGAATCGGTTATTATATATCTTCTGTATTATTAAAAAAAAAAAAATTGTGCAATGCAAAAAGAACAAACGGGAATATTCCTTGATGAGTAGGTATTCTAAATAGAAACTGAAATTAAATGGTTGAATCAAAATAATTCCTTTTCAAGTTCTAATTTTATATTTTTTTATTAAAGGGGGCAGGGCAATATGAACGTTCTATTAGGTTCCATCAACACATTAAACAGATTATATGATATATCTGCTGTGGAAGTAGGTCAACATCTCTATTGGCAAATAGGGGATTTTGAAGTGCATGCTCAAGTACTTATTACCTCTTGGGTTGTAATTGCTATCTTATTAGTTTCAACCACCCTAGTTGTTCGAAATCCGCAAACTATTCCCACTTCTGGTCAAAATTTCTTTGAATATGTCCTTGAATTCATTCGAGATGTGAGCAAAACCCAGATTGGGGAAGAATATGGCCCGTGGGTTCCATTTATTGGAACTCTCTTTCTATTTATTTTTGTTTCCAATTGGTCAGGGGCTCTTTTACCTTGGAAAATTATAAAGTTACCTCATGGAGAGTTAGCTGCACCCACTAATGATATAAACACTACTGTTGCATTAGCTTTACTTACGTCAGTAGCATATTTCTATGCGGGTATTTCAAAAAAAGGATTGGCTTATTTTGGTAAATACATCCAACCAACTCCAATCCTTTTACCGATTAACATCTTAGAAGATTTCACAAAACCCTTATCGCTTAGTTTTCGACTTTTCGGAAATATCTTAGCTGATGAATTAGTAGTTGTTGTTCTGGTTTCATTAGTACCTTTAGTAGTTCCTATACCTGTTATGTTCCTTGGATTATTTACAAGTGGTATTCAAGCTCTTATTTTTGCTACTTTAGCTGCGGCTTATATAGGTGAATCCATGGAAGGGCATCATTGAGAAAGGGTAAGGGAGTCAAACTAGATGTCGATATAGGAAAACTCTTTACTTTTTCGTAGGTTTCAAAGAAAAATTCGTGAATCCTCTTAAATATAAGACACAACTAATTGGTTTACGGTATGTATGGAAGAAACACGTGTATATGTCATATTAGATCTTCACTAGTTATATATATATATTATATATATGACTAGATATCTAAATTTGTGCTGCTATTACTCTAAATTTAGATTAGATGGGGATTCAAAAAAAAACCTTCAATTTCATTTTCATCTTTTGTAATTGTGAAATGAATTGGGTAGAAAATAAAAAATCAATATTGAAGTAATTGGGATAGTTCATTAAAATAAATATTATTATTTCAGTTTGAATATTTCAGTTTGAAATTTCAATTACACTTCGATTCGACTAGATAATTATGAAGAATGAAATAATAATAATAAAGTCATAATTTCGTGTTTCTTGGTTGATTATATTATTAACTATTTCTTTTCTTTATTTTATTTGGAATAGGAGAAACTTATCATGAATCCGCTAATTTCTGCTGCTTCTGTTATTGCTGCTGGCTTGGCCGTCGGGCTTGCTTCCATTGGACCTGGAATTGGTCAAGGCACAGCTGCAGGACAAGCTGTAGAAGGTATTGCGCGACAACCGGAAGCAGAGGACAAAATAAGGGGTACTTTATTGCTTAGTCTGGCTTTTATGGAAGCTTTAACTATTTATGGGCTGGTTGTAGCATTAGCGCTTTTATTTGCGAATCCTTTTGTTTAATCTTTTCAAAATAGAAAGATAAAAATAAATATTCTTTTTTCTGTGGACTTTCTTTAACTGCTCTTGCTTTTTTTCTATAAGAATATTGCCATAAGAACTAGTATCTAAAAAGTACCATTCTTATGGGGAATATGACAATTTAATAACCAATTCAAATTCCAAATAGAGAATATATTTATTAAATATATTCTTTTCTATTCAAAATTCTAAAATATATCTAATATTCTTACTAATATAAATTCTTAGTAAGAATATTTTTATTCTAATAAAAAATCGAAAAAAATAGGAATCGTAGAAAGACAGTTAGTCTTTCAATAAAATAAGAGGAGATGCAATCATATGAAAAATATAACCGATTCTTTTCTTTGCTTGAGTTACTGGCCATCCGCCGGAAGTTTCGGGTTTGATACCGATATTTTAGCAACAAATCTAATAAATCTAAGTGTAGTTCTAGGTGTCTTAATTTTTTTTGGAAAGGGAGTGTGTGCGAGTTGTTTATTTCAAAGAATAGATTGGATCCAACCAACTGCACTTTACTATTTTCGTTAGAACTAGGAAAGTGTGCATAATCCTGCGAATGACTTCTTACTTAAAAAATTAAGAAAAAAAGTTAAGAACCATAGCATTTCGTGATTCATTGGTAAATCTACTTTGATTCTCTATAAACCAAGAATTTTGGAACATTACGATGGTTAAAGCTACCCAGTTTGAAGTTGAAACGCAGTATATATAGTATTCTACCACTATCTGAATACAGAAATGGTTTCAAAAAATGTAATTGTTGGTATTTTTTCGATATAGAACACTCATGTCGATAAAATGTCTTGAATTAACGATGAAAAATTGGAAAAAGGGGTGTTTAAAACCTCCTTTTTTTTATACAATGCGGAATCAATAACCTACGTATAAATGAATGAATCAGAATTCTTTGGACTTGAAGAAAAAAAAAAAACAGCTTTGCTGACAATTTTTTATTTGGTCAGAAGAGTCCTCCAAAAATTTAGGTCTTGTATTGGTAATTTCAAGATTTTGATAAATACAGAAAAGAGGATAGGCTCATCCCATAAAAAAGGGTAGGGAAATTTCCTATAAGGAATTGAGTTTGAGAGCCAATTGAATTGAAAGATTCATGTTTGGTTCGGGAAGAGATTATAGACATTTTGAAAGGAATGGAAAGAAAATCTACTTTCATTAAGTGATTTATTAGATAATCGAAAACAGAGAATCTTGAGAACTATTCGAAATTCAGAAGAACTACGGGAAGGAGCCGTTGAACAGCTGGAAAAAGCCCGGGCCCGCTTTAGGAAAGTAGAAACCGAAGCAGATAGGTTTCGAGTGAATGGTTATTCTGAGATAGAACGAGAAAAATTGAATTTAATTAATTCAATTAATACTACTTTGGAACAATTAGAAAATTACAAAAATGAAACCATTCAGTTTGAACAACAAAAGGCAATTCATCAAGTGCAACAGCGAGTATTAAAACAAGCATTAAAAGGAGCTCTTGGAACTTTGAATAGTTGCTTAAACAACGAGTTACATTTACGTACCATCGGTGCTAATATTGGTTTGTTTGGGGCAATGAAAGACAAAAAGAACTGATTAGTCGTTCTACTATAATCTAGAGTATAGGCATGATTTTTTTGTTCTCAAAAGAAGCAAATTAAGAAATATTCATGGTAACCCTTCGTGCAGATGAAATTAGTAAAATTATCCGTGAACGTATTGAGCAATATAATACCGAAGTAAAAATTGTAAATACAGGTACTGTACTTCAAGTAGGCGATGGCATTGCTCGTGTTTATGGTCTTGATGAAGTAATGGCAGGTGAATTAGTAGAGTTTGAAGAAGGTACTGTAGGCATTGCTTTGAATTTGGAATCCAAAAATGTTGGTGTTGTTTTAATGGGTGATGGTTTGCTGATACAAGAGGGAAGTTCGGTAAAAGCAACAGGAAGAATTGCTCAGATACCGGTAAGTGAGGCTTATTTGGGTCGTGTTGTAAATGCCCTAGCTAAACCTATTGATGGTCGAGGAGAAATCTCAGCTTCGGAATCCCGTTTAATCGAATCTCCCGCTCCCGGTATTATTTCGAGACGTTCCGTGTATGAGCC